CCTGACCCAATATATATAGAGCAAGTTACTTTCATACGTTATTCCCAACAATCGGACTTTCGTCGAGACATAATAAAAGGATCGATGCGAGCACAAAGACGTAAAATAACTATTTTTGAACTGTTTCAAGCAAATGCGCATTCTCCTATTTTTTTGGACAGAATAAATAAATCTCTTTTTTTTTCTTTTGATATTGATATTTATGAACTGATGAAAACATTGTTTATAAATTGTAGGTGTAAAAACACAGAAATTAAAATTTTGAATTATACTTATCTAGAGAAAAAAACAAAAGAAAGTAAGAAAAAAGAAGAGTCCAAAAGAAAAGATAACAAAAGAGAGGACAAAGCACGAATAAAAATAGCTGAAACTTGGGATAGGGTTTTTCTTGCTCAAGTACTAAGAGGCTGTGTTTTAGTAACCCAATCGAATCTTCGAAAATATATTATATTACCCTCATTAATAATAACTAAAAATATCATTCGTATATTATTTTTTCAAACTCCCGAATGGTCCGACGATTTAAAGGATTGGAGTAGAGAAATGCATGTTAAATGCACCTATAATGGAGTTCAATTATCAGAAAAAGAATTTCCGAAAAATTGGTTAACAAGTGGGATTCAAATAAAGATCCTATTTCCTTTTCGTTTAAAACCTTGGCACAGATCGAAGGTAAAATTCCCGCATAAAAGTAAAAAAAAAACGAAAGTAGATCAAAAGGATTTTTGTTTTTTAACAATTTGGGGAATGGAAGCGGAACTTCCTTTTGGTTCTCCCCGAAAACGGCTTTCACTTTTTAAACCCATCTTTAAAAAACTTGAAAAAAAAATTATAAAGATAAAAAAAAAGGGTTTTCGAGTTATAACAATTTTAGAAGAAAGAAGAAAATTATTTCAAAATTTATCAAAAGAAAAAAAACACTGGGTCAAAAAAAACATTTTTTTTCGACAAGAAAAAAAAAAGAAATTTTCAAAATCAAAAAGAAATCAAAAATTTTTATCGGAATTTAGAGAAGTAGATCAATTAAATGAAAGTAAAAAAGAAAAAGATTCGATACTCAATAACAATAATTGGACGGTTTCTAAATTGTCCACCCCAATTGGACCTAGTACAAATTATTCACTGATAGAAAAAAAAATACAAGATCTTTCTGCTAGAAGAAAGATAATTCTAAATCAAATAGAAAAAATTACAAAAGAAAAGAAAAAAAAAATTAGAACCTCACAAGTAAATATTAGTCCTAACAAAATAAAAAAAAGTTCTAATGCTAAAAAATTCAAATCATCAAACAATATTTCAGACATATTACAAAAAAAAAATGCTCGATTAGTGCGTAAATTTTACTTTTTTATAAAAATTTTGATTGAAAATATATACTTAGATATCTTTTTAGGGATCATTAATATTCCAAGGCTCAATGCACAGCTTTTTCTTGAATCAATAAAAAAAATTATTACTAAATACATTTCCAATAATGAATCAAATCACAAAAAAATTGATAAACCAAATAAAAAAAAATTTCACTTTATTTCGATTCTAAAAAAGTCAAGAGATATTGCTGTTATTAATAATAATTCACAGATTTTTTGTGACATATCTTTCGTATCACAAGCGTATGTATTTTACAAATTATCACAAACCCAAATTCTTAATTTATATAAGTTAAGATCGATCTTTCAATACCATAACCTTTTTCTTAAGAACGAAATAAAAGATTATTTTAGAGCCCAAGGATTTTTTAATTCTGAATTAAAAGAAAAAAATTTTCGAAAGTCTTTTTCTTTAATCAATCAATGGAAAAACTGGTTAAGAAGTCATTATCAATATAAATACGATTTATCTCAGCATAGATGGTCTAGATTAATACCAGAAAACTGTCGAAATAGAATCTCTCAACACCATATGGTTGAAAATACAAAATTAAGCAAATGGAATTTACATGAACAAGACCAATTAATTCATTATGAAAAAAAAAATGATAATGATTTTGAGGCAGACTTTTTTGCGAATCAAAAGGATAATTTTAAAAAACACTCTAGATATAGTCTTTTATCATATAAATCTCTTAATTATGAAAAAAAGACAGACTTCTTTATTTCCGAATCACCAACTAATAAAGAAGAGATTCTTTATAATTCCAACACAAATAAAAGAAAATTTTTTGACATCTTAGAAAGTATTCCTATCAATAATTATCTAGCGGAAGATGATATTATCAATATAGAGAAAAGCCCAGATAGAAAATATTTTGATTGGCGAATTCTAAATTTTTCTCTTAGAAAGAGGGTCGATAGTGAGTCCTGGATCGATACCGGAAGCAAAGATAAAAAAAAGACTACGACTCCAACTAATAAATATCAAATAATTGATAAAAGTGATAAGAAAAATATATCTTTTCTTCCAATTTACCAAGATCAAGAAATAAATTTATCCAAACAAAACCCTCTTTTTTTTGATTGGATGGGAATGAATGAAGAAATCGAAAATAGTCTCATATCGAATTTTGAACTTTGGTTCTTTCGAAAATTTGTGATATTTTACAACACATATAAGAGAAAACCATGGACAATACCCATTCAATTTCTTTTTTTTAATTTTCATAAAAATGAAAATATTAGTAAAAATAAGAAAATCAACGGGAATAAAAAAGGCGACCTTCTTATATCTATACCATCACAATCGAATGAAAAAAAAATTATTGAATTCGAGAATCGAAATTATGAAGAAAATGAATCTGACGACCAAATGGACTTTGGAGCAGTTTTCGCAAATGAAGAAAAAGATATTGAAGAAGATTATATGGGATTAGATATGAAAAACCAGAGAAATAAAAATCAAAACAAAAGTCATACGGAAGTAGAGCTTGATTTCTTCCTAAAAGAGTATTTATGTTTTCAATTAAGATGGAATGGTTCTTTAAATCACCAAATAATTGATAATATCAAAGCATATTGTTTCCTACTTAGACTGACAAATCCACGAGAAATTATTATATCTTCTATTCAAAGGCAAGAAATAAATCTGAATATTCTGATGGTTCAGAAAGATGTAACTCTTACAGAATTGATGAAAAAGAGAATATTGATTATCGAACCTGTCCGTCTATCGGTAAAAACTGACGGACAATTTATTTTGTATCAAATGATGGGTATCTTATTAGTTCATAAGAACAAAGAACAAATTAATAAAAATTATAGAGAAAAATTCTCTGTTGATAAAAATAAAAAGAATTTTACCGAATCTATTGAAAGACATCACAATATAATTGGAAATAGAGAAAAAAATGATTATGATTTACTTGTTCCTGAAAATATTTTATCCCCTAAACGTCGTAGAGAATTAAGAATTCGAATTTCTTTCAATTTACAAAATAAAAAGGATATTCATAGAAATACCGAAATTGTCAATGGGAATAACATTAACATAAAAAAGGGCAGTCCCATTTTGGATAAAAGCAAACATTTTTGGAGAGAAAAACATAAACTAATTAAATTGAAATTTTTTCTTTGGCCCAATTTTCGATTAGAGGATTTAGCTTGTATGAATCGCTATTGGTTCGATACGAATAATGGAAGTCGGTTCAGTATGGTAAGGATATATATATATCCGCGATTGAAATTTTAGTAAGGGTGATTTTTTCATATATATATCATAGCCCATTTGGTCTAGTATATGAAAAGAAGGAGATAGAAGCCTTATTCTTTTACACTGCATATTCCATGCTGGTACATAGAATTCACTCATGTATCAATTAGATCTAGAAATGAATCAATGGGATTTTTTTTTTTACTTTTTATTTGAATTTTAGGTAGAATTTTTTTCTTCTTTGTAAGCGAAGAAATAGACCACCCTTAATGGATTGATTAAATCCAAATTTTCTCAAATAGAATTTTGAATTACTAACAAAGTCAAGATTTTTTTGTATACCAAATTAAAGTGTATACAAAATTAAAATGAACTGACATTATTATTTATTAATATAATACATTTATTATTATTACTGATCAATAAAAAATATCTTAAACTTAAAACTTAAAAAAAGGGGGTCCTTTTTTATGGTAAAAAATTCATTCATTTCAGTTATTTCACAAAAGGAAAAAGACGAAAACAAGGGATCTGTTGAATTTCAAATAGTAAGTTTCACTAATAAGATACGAAGACTTACTTCCCATTTGGAATTGCATAGAAAAGACTACTTATCTCAAAGAGGTTTGCGGAAAATTTTAGGAAAACGCCAACGACTATTGGTTTATTTAGAAAAGAAAAATCGAGTACGTTATAAAGAATTAATTAGTCGGTTGGATATTCGGAAGTTAAAAGGACGTTAAAAACTCGTTAATTTCTTAATTTTTTCTTAATTTGAAGAGTTTTGTTGAATTATGAATTATTTGATTTATTAGATCTTGAGATGAACTTCTTTTTGTTTTAAGTAACTCGTGGAATGGATCGAGGAAACCCCTATGAATATACCAGCTAAACGAAAAGACCTTATGATAGTCAATATGGGTCCCCACCACCCATCAATGCACGGTGTTCTTCGACTCATTGTTACTCTAGATGGTGAGGATGTTATTGACTGTGAACCAATATTAGGTTATTTGCACAGAGGAATGGAAAAAATTGCAGAAAATCGAACAATTATACAATATTTGCCCTATGTAACACGGTGGGATTATTTGGCTACTATGTTCACAGAAGCAATAACAGTAAATGGTCCCGAATTGTTAGGAAATATTCAAGTGCCCAAAAGAGCTGGCTATATCAGAGTAATTATGTTGGAATTAAGTCGTATAGCTTCTCATTTGTTATGGCTTGGACCTTTTATGGCAGATATTGGTACACAGACTCCTTTCTTCTATATTTTTAGAGAGAGAGAGTTAATATATGATTTATTTGAAGCTGCCACTGGTATGAGAATGATGCATAATTATTTTCGTATCGGGGGGGTAGGGGCTGATCTACCTCATGGTTGGATAGATAAATGTTTGGATTTTTGCGATTATTTTTTAACAGGAGTTGCTGAATATCAAAAACTTATTACGCGAAATCCTATTTTTTTAGAACGAGTTGAAGGAGTAGGTATTGTTGGTGCGGAGGAAGCAATAAATTGGGGTTTATCGGGACCAATGCTACGAGCTTCCGGAGTACAATGGGATCTTCGTAAAATTGATCATTATGAGTCTTATGACGAATTTGATTGGGAAGTCCAGTGGCAAAAAGAAGGAGATTCATTAGCTCGTTATTTAGTCCGAATTGGTGAAATGATAGAATCTATAAAAATTATTCAGCAGGCTCTCGAAGGAATTCCGGGTGGGCCCTATGAGAATTTAGAAACCCGACGTTTTGATAGAGAAAAAGATCCGGAATGGAACGATTTCGAATATCGATTCATTAGTAAAAAAACCTCGCCTACTTTTGAATTACCGAAACAAGAACTTTATGTCAGAGTGGAAGCCCCAAAAGGAGAATTAGGAATTTTTCTAATAGGGGATCAGAGCGGCTTTCCTTGGAGATGGAAAATTCGCCCGCCGGGTTTTATCAATTTGCAAATTCTTCCTGAATTAGTTAAAAGAATGAAATTGGCTGATATTATGACAATACTAGGTAGTATAGATATCATTATGGGAGAAGTTGATCGTTGAAATGATAATTGATACAACAGAAGTACAAGCTATCCATTCTTTTTCGAGTTTAGAATCCTTAAACGAGGTCTATGGAATTATATGGGAGTTTGTTCCTATTTTGACTCTTGTATTGGGAATCACGATAAGCATACTAGTAATTGTATGGTTAGAAAGAGAAATATCCGCAGGGATACAACAACGTATTGGACCCGAATATGCAGGTCCTTTAGGAGTTCTTCAAGCTCTAGCGGATGGTACAAAACTACTTTTCAAAGAGAATCTTTTTCCATCTAGGGGGGATACTTATTTATTCAGTATTGGACCATCTATAGCAGTCATATCAACTCTATTAAGCTATTCAGTAATTCCTTTTGGCTATCACTTTGGTTTAACTGATCTAAATATTGGTGTTTTTTTATGGATTGCCATTTCAAGTATTGCTCCCATTGGACTTCTTATGTCAGGATATGGATCAAATAATAAATATTCCTTTTTAGGTGGTCTACGAGCTGCTGCTCAATCGATTAGTTATGAAATACCTTTAACTATTTGTGTGTTATCCATATCTCTACGTGCGATTCGTTGAAACAGAACTTTCTCGTTATTCCTTTCTTTTTAGGAAGAAAGCGAAATGAATTGAATAGATATCTTCATTTTTTATTCATCGTTTGGGTTGATGAACTAAATTGGATAGTTATATGAGTGAAAGAAAACAACTTTGAAATTTGCAGTAAAAAAATTGAGACTCATTTCCTATGTACAAGAATAAAACAGAAATAAACATAAGAAAAGAAGACTGTTTGCCCCAAGATTGGTTGATTAGTCATCCTAGCTTGAAGCGGGCGCAAAAGATCAACTTTATGGAGTTTTCACTATTATTTTTAGATATTCTCCATAGGTATTACCCTAATGCTAATAGGTGATTGAGCAAAAATGAATGGATGGTTAGGAACACAAAGATACACAAAGGATTAGTAATAGAGATTAAAAAAAATCGAAAAAGCTATTTCGACAAAAAGTATATTAATCGGGGCTTTAAGTTCGTAGAAATGATCAGGAAGTGCTCCCCATGATTCCAATCCAGAGTATGCTCCTATCCAACAATTAAAGAACTGACTATCCGGAACGAAATAATCCTTTCCTTTTTTTAACCCCTTATTTCTTTTCGTTTTTTCAGAAAGAAGAATAAGAACGAAAAAAATAATAAAGAATCGAATTACAATGGAAAAATCAATCTTTTTTATTCTTTTCTCCTATATCGATATTCATAGAGATAGAAATTTATAGAGATATAAATTTATAGAGATAGAATTCGTCGGAATATTTTCGTAATCGAAAACGATAGGTTGAAATATCTATTGATATTTTAACAAGGAATTTTACAAAGAGTATTTTATTGCAGGATAAAAGTTATTACTCAAGAAATAAAAATTGAAATTATTAAAGGATGAGATCAATTCCGAAGTACTTTTTTCGTTTTAGTATTATAACAGATAGAATTTCATTGCTCGAATTTTGGAACGTGGATAGATTTTATTTTATTTTGATCCGATTTATTCTACAAATATATCAAAATAAATAATACAATCAATCTGGTCCTTAAATTTTTTTCTGGACTTCGAGGAGCCGTATGAGGTAAGAATCTCATGTACGGTTCTGTAATAGCGATGGGAACAGTGATGTTATCACCGACTATGATTATCTAATAGTTCAAGTACAGTTGATATAGTTGAGACCCAATCAAAATCTGGTTTTTGGGGGTGGAATTTATGGCGTCAACCAATAGGATTTTTTATTTTTTTTATTTCTTCTCTAGCAGAATGTGAAAGATTACCTTTTGATTTGCCAGAAGCAGAAGAAGAATTAGTAGCAGGTTATCAAACGGAATATTCGGGTATCAAATTTGGTTTATTTTATATTGCTTCCTATCTAAACTTATTAGTTTCTTCATTATTTGTAACAGTTCTTTACTTGGGCGGTTGGAATATTTCTATTCCGTATATATTCGTTCATGATTTTTTTGAAATAAATAACATAAGCGGAGTCGTTGGACCAACAATTGGTATCTTTATTACATTGGTTAAAACTTATTTGTTCTTGTTCATTCCTATCACAACAAGATGGACTTTACCGCGATTAAGAATGGATCAACTTTTAAATCTTGGATGGAAATTTCTTTTACCTATCTCTCTCGGTAATCTATTATTAACAACCTCTTTTCAACTCCTTTCACTCTAAAATAAAAGCATAATAAAAAAATAAAAGTCTAATAGAAAGAATATTATGAGTTGTCTTCAAATCAAACAAGAGAAAAAAACAAAGATAAATTTATTCATAAAAATTTACGCTATGTTTCCCATGGTAACTGGGTTCATGAATTATGGGCAACAAACTATACGAGCTGCAAGGTACATTGGTCAAAGTTTCATGATTACCTTATCCCATGCAGATCGTTTACCTGTAACTATTCAATATCCTTATGAAAAATTAATCACATCGGAGCGTTTCCGCGGTCGAATTCATTTTGAATTTGATAAATGCATTGCTTGTGAAGTATGTGTTCGTGTATGTCCTATAGATCTGCCTGTTGTTGATTGGAAATTTGAAACCGACATTCGAAAGAAACGGTTGCTAAATTACAGTATTGATTTCGGAATCTGTATATTTTGCGGCAACTGCGTTGAGTATTGTCCAACAAATTGTTTATCAATGACGGAAGAATACGAGCTTTCTACTTATGATCGTCATGAATTGAATTATAATCAAATTTCTTTGGGTCGTTTACCAATGTCAGTAGTTGACGATTATACGATTCGAACAATTTTCAATTCAACTAAAAAAAAGGATAAAACACTTTGATTGATTAAAAAGTACAATTATTAAACTAAAAAATAAAAAAACGAAAATTCTGTTTTGTTTTGATTTAAAGGTATGAAGGGGGTTTCTTTCATTTTCTTGGTCAATGACTACAAAAATTCGAAATTCCAACTATTGATTTGATTCATGAAAATTGCATCGAAACTGAATTTGGATTGACAATCTATTAATATATCTATAATTCTATCCATAATTATTTCGAGAATCTAATTTCGAATGCCTTTTTGAAGAAAGAATGAAATTAGTACAATAGTTGTACATATAGTAATTATTTACACCCCTTCAGATTTAAAATTAAGAGCCTATAATATTATATATTTGCTATTTTATATTAATTTTATATTATAAAAAATAGCAAAAAAAAAAAAAAAGAATATAAAAAAGGTTTTTCCTGGTCAAGTCAATAAGGTCATGAAGAAACAATTCAATTTTTTTATTTCTTATTTTACGTGCAATGGATTTACCTGGACTAATACATGATTTTCTTTTAGTCTTTCTGGGGTTAGGTCTTATATTAGGAGGTTTAGGAGTAGTATTATTTACCAACCCGATTTTTTCTGCCTTTTCATTAGGATTCGTTCTTGTTTGTATATCTTTATTTTATATTTTATCAAACTCTCATTTTGTAGCTGCTGCACAGCTCCTTATTTATGTGGGAGCTATAAATGTTTTAATTATATTTGCCGTAATGTTCATGAATGGTTCAGAATATTACAAAGATTTTAATCTTTGGACTGTTGGAAATGGGGTTACTTCCTTAGTTTGTACAAGTATTTTTGTTTCACTAATTACTATTATTCCAGATACGTCATGGTACGGAATTATTTGGACTACAACATCAAATCAGATTATAGAACAAGATTTGATAACTAATGGTCAACAAATTGGAATTCATTTAGCAACAGATTTTTTTCTTCCATTTGAATTCATTTCAATAATTCTTTTAGTTGCTTTGATAGGTGCGATTGCTGTGGCTCGTCAGTAAGAAATTTTTCGAATTAGTAATCAAAATTAAAACTGTATTAAAACTGTTTTCTATGTTATCACATCTATTTTCCTTCAATTCTATGTTAAAGATTATTTATGTATAAATTCTGTTATTTGATCTATTATCCATAGATTTTTTGGTTCTATACTTATTATATTCTTAATTCTAGTCAATCTGAGATGGAATTGTTGTTCATATTGAAATAAATTGAAATTGATAAGGAGTTGGTCAATGATGCTCGAACATGTACTTATTTTGAGTGCCTGTTTATTTTCTATCGGTATCTATGGATTGATCACGAGTCGAAATATGGTTAGAGCCCTTATGTGTCTTGAACTTATACTGAATGCTGTTAATATAAATTTCGTAACATTTTCTGATTTTTTTGATAGTCGCCAACTAAAAGGAAATATTTTTTCAATTTTTGTTATAGCTATCGCAGCCGCTGAAGCAGCTATTGGACCGGCTATTGTTTCGTCTATTTATCGTAACAGAAAATCCACCCGTATCAATCAATCGAATTTATTGAATAAGTAGTATTAATTGTATAGAATATAATTTTCATATTCATTAATTTGAGTTGGCATGTATGATACGTAAGTTGTCTGATCAGGCTTGTGAAAACGTAAGAAATTCTAGTATCTTGGCTCTATTTCAGAAGTTGATCCAGAATTGAATAGAAGATTTCTGGTAAATCAATCATTGATTCGTCTGGTTTCTAAATATATGATGCTTCATTTAGAAATTTACTAGATTGAAATTTTATGACGTTAAAAAAATTTAAAATCCAATGTCACATTCAGTAAAAATTTATGATACATGTATAGGGTGTACTCAATGTGTCCGAGCCTGCCCCACGGATGTATTAGAAATGATACCTTGGGATGGGTGTAAATCCAAGCAAATTGCTTCTGCTCCAAGAACAGAGGATTGTGTCGGTTGTAAAAGATGTGAATCTGCTTGTCCAACAGATTTCTTGAGTGTTCGAGTTTATTTATGGCATGAAACAACTCGAAGCATGGGTCTAGCTTATTGATACTTTCCAGAAAAACCCACTTGAATACATTTTATTTTTTCTTTACCGACAAAAACCCGTACTCGAAAAAAAAAGAAATATATATATTATCTTATGTTTTCTAGCACGGGTTTTTCTAGTCTAAGCGTATCTTGTCTTTACCACGAATTCTTTTCCTTGGTTAACAATATTTGTAGTTTTACCGATAGCCGCGGGTTTATTAATTTTCTTTTTCCCTCATAGAGGAAATAAGCTAATTAGGTGGTATACTTTATATATATGTATAGCAGAGCTCCTTTTAATAACTTATGCATTCTCTTATTATTTCCAACTTGAGGACCCATTAATCCAATTAGCAGAAGATTATAAGTGGATCCCTTTTTTTGATTTGTACTGGAGATTGGGAATAGATGGGTTTTCTTTAGGACCTATTTTACTGACAGGATTTATCACCACTTTAGCTACTTTAGCGGCTTGGCCGATTACTCGGGATTCCCGATTATTCCATTTTCTGATGTTAGCAATGTATAGTGCTCAAATAGGATTATTTTCATCTCAAGATCTTTTACTTTTTTTTATCATGTGGGAGTTAGAATTAATTCCCGTCTATCTACTTCTATCCATGTGGGGGGGAAAGAAACGTCTGTATTCAGCTACAAAGTTTATTTTGTATACTGCAGGAGGTTCGGTTTTTTTATTAATGGGAGCTTTGGGTATCGCTTTATATGGTTCCAATGAACCGACATTCAATTTTGAAACATCAGCCAATCAATCATATCCTGTGGCACTAGAAATATTTTTCTATATTGGATTTTTTATTGCTTTTGCTGTCAAATCACCGATTATACCTTTACATACATGGTTACCAGACACTCATGGGGAAGCCCATTACAGTACTTGTATGCTTCTAGCCGGAATCCTATTAAAAATGGGGGCGTATGGATTGATTCGAATCAATATGGAATTATTGCCTCATGCTCATTCTATCTTTTCCCCCTGGTTGATAATAATAGGCGTAATGCAAATAATCTATGCAGCTTCAACATCTCCTGGTCAACGAAATTTAAAAAAAAGAATAGCCTATTCTTCTGTATCTCATATGGGTTTCATAATTATCGGAATTTGCTCTATAAGTGATATGGGACTCAATGGAGCCATTTTACAAATTCTATCACATGGATTTATTGGTGCTGCGCTTTTTTTCTTGGCAGGAACTGGTTATGATAGAATACGTCGTCTTTATCTTGACGAAATGGGCGGAATGGCTCCCCTAATGCCAAAACTATTCACGACCTTCAGTATTTTATCACTAGCTTCCCTTGCATTACCGGGCATGAGTGGTTTTTTTGCGGAATTGGTCGTCTTTTTTGGACTAATTAGCGGCCAAAAATACCTTTTAACGACAAAAATATTAATTACTGTCGTTATGGCAGTTGGAATGATATTAACTCCTATTTATTTATTATCTATGGTACGACAGATGTTCTATGGATACAAACTGTTTAATGCCCCAAACTCTTATTTTTTTGATTCGGGACCTCGGGAATTATTTGTTTCGATCTCTATTCTTCTGCCTGTAATAAGTATTGGTATTTATCCGGATTTCGTTTTCTCATTATCAATTGACAGAGTCGAAGCTATTCTATCTAATTATTTTTATCGATAGTTTTAGATAGTTTTTCTAAAAAAAAAATGAATTCTAACCAAAAATTTTTGGCATTTATGAGAACTTTTTGAATCAAGTAGTATGGTGATTCAAAAAGTTCTCAACAGCTTACCTGACGTTTTTTGTTTCTATGCTTTGTCTATATGTTTTGCTTTCCTATATAGTTGCATTCGTCAGAACCTTTCCCTTTCTTCAATTGTTAATTGGTAATGTAAATGAACCATAACTATGTAGTCCTATTCCTAATAAATTAACTCCAAAATAGCATATCCAAATTATAAGAAAACCGATAGAAGCGACAATTGCCGAATTTAAACCCTCCAAATTTTTATTTGTTCGAGTATGAAAAAAAACTGCGAATATGGTCCATGTAATAAATGCCCAAGTTTCCTTTGGGTCCCAATTCCAATATGATCCCCATGCTTCATTAGCCCAGACTGCTCCCGAAAGAATACCTATAGTTAAAAAAAAAAATCCTATACTTATAATCCGATAACTCCAGTCATCTAATTGTTGAATCAATTGAAACCTATAATAATTCCTAGAGGAAAGAAAGGAAATATTTCTTAAAACATTCTTTCGTTCCGTTATACATTGTATCTCATTAAAGTAAAATGAATCATTTAATAAATTATTGCTTTTATCAAAAATTCTTATAATTTTTTGAAATCTGATTACTAGAAATGCTACTGATAATAATGATCCACACAAAAGAGCTGCATAGCCCAAAATCATCATACTTACGTGCATCATTAACCACTGGGATTGAAGAGCGGGTACTAAGATTTCGGATTGATGCATGCTTTTTAAAAGACCCGAAGTGGCAAACCCTTGAGTAAAAAAAGTGCTTGGCGCGGTTATTGCGCTTAAAGAATTTTTATATTTTTTAAAATACGGAACTATATGAATAACAGAAAATGCCCATGAAAGAAAGATTAATGATTCATATAAATCACTTAATGGTAAATGTCCCCCAAAAAACCAACGAGTAACTAATAATCCTGTTATACAGCAAAAAGTAGTTAACATGCCTTTTTCGGACGAATCATATAGTTCTACGAATTCATCAACTAATAAGGTTATCAAATGAATTGTAATTACAATTGACACGACTGAAAAAGATATATGAGTTAATATATGTTCTAAACTCGAAACTATCATAAAAATAAATAAATAAAAAATTGACGGGGAGTTCCTCTCTTATTCTTTTCATATATAGAATTGAAATTCCAAAGTGAAGTCATTATAGGATTTATTGTATCCTTTTGAAAATTACAGGATGTTGTGCCGCTACTCGGACTCGAACCGAGATGCTCTAGCACTGCTTCCTAAGAGCAGCGTGTCTACCAATTTCACCATAGCGGCTTGCTTCAAATCATAATAATCTATTTTTTTTTTATCGTCGAGCTTGAAGGAGTTAATGCAATACTTTTTATGAAATATTCAAATTCATGACAAAAATTTTATTTAAGAATGAAAAAAAGAAAATTTTATGAATTCCAATTTAAAAATTACATTCAATAGATTTATAGAAAGATTTTATTGGTTAGTTTTTTAGTGTGGAAAGGGTTTGGGTTAGGATTTAGACACCTCATTAAATAGTCTATCATATAAGAACAAAATTTCTAGTTCTCTTAAGTACTTAAAAAAACATTATATTTAATTTAATATATACCTTGATCAAGTTTCCAACCCAACTATTAAAATAGATCATTCAAAACTGACACGTTTTATCTAAATAAAACTAAATCAAATTGGAAAGGTTCTTTTTTTTATTAATTCGATTAAACGAGTTTATTCTATTTTATTCTATATAGTAATTTAGAATAATAATTTTTAAGAAAGTTAAAAAATTTTTAACGTAATGAATTCTTTTAACTCAATATTATTTTGAGTCAATTATCGTTCTCTTTTTTAATTATTAATTAAAGGTTTTCTATCTGCTTTTTTTTTCTATAGTATAAGAAAAAACTATATTGAAATACTATAAATATAGTAACAGTGCAAATAGAGAAAAGAACAAACTTATGAATATTTAGTATTGGGATTGGGATAGATGATTCTATGGGGACAATACTAATCCCCATACTGAAAATGAGAAAATATCCTAACAATAAAAAGTAATAAAGAAGGGTGAATCTTTTCATCGTCTCTTTTTTTTTTTTGCAAACAAAAAAGTATCGTTTTTCGAATTCAGTAGACAGTAGACAAAAGAATTCTTTATTCTATTTATTCGATAATATGATAAAAACAATGGGAACTTCCATTCAAAAATAAAGAAGTTATTTTTTGTTAGAGTTGGATGGGAAAGACATTTTTTGTAAAAAAAAAAAAAAATAAATTTTTAGTAATTCTTTACTTTTACCTATGGAAAATGGAAAAGAAAAGTATCAAATATGAAAGTCTTTTTTAGAAACATAATGAAAAATAATAACTCCGTTCTAGTTCTAAAAGGTACTAGTTAATGGTTCTGAATAAAGCAACAAATAAAAAAATAACTATTTTTTTGAATCCAGTAAGGGTCCGGTAAAATCATCTTTTTTTTATTCCTATCACTATCAAAATTTAACAAACCACTTTTCTTATAATTCTTTAACCCTAATATAAAAATTTGTAATTAAAAAATTAAAAATAAGTAATTTTAAGTAATTCTAAGTATTTTTTTTTTTCAGTAGTATCTTTATTTGACCAATTCTAACTTTTTGATTTTAATATGTGAAGTATTTTTGAAAAATTGATAATAATTAAATAATTTAATAATAGAAAATTAGATTTCAGTTTTACATATTTTTTTCATTTATTTTCTTTATTGACTGACTTATTTAAAAAGATAGAAAAGTTGATAAATCAGAAACAATAAATAATTAATTAGTAATTAAAAAAGTTTTTTTTATGGAACATATATATCAATATTCATGGATCATACCTTTCCTTACATTCCCAGTCCCTATGTTAATAGGAGCAGGACTTCTACTTTTTCCGGCGACAACAAAAAAACTTCGTCGTATGTGGGCTTTTCCAAGTGTTTTATTGTTAAGTATAGTTATGATTTTTGCAATTGATCTGTCTATTCAGCAAATAAATAGCAGTTTTATTTATCAATATATATGGTCGTGGACCATCAATAATGATTTTTCTTTAGAGTTCGGATACTTGATCGACCCACTTACTTCTATTTTGTTAATATTAATTACTACAGTTGGAATTATGGTTCTTTTTTATAGTGATAATTATATGTCTCATGATCAAGGCTATTTGAGATTTTTTGCTTATATGAGTTTTTTCAATACTTCAATGTTGGGATTAGTTACTAGTTCGAATTTGATACAAATTTATATTTTTTGGGAATTAGTTGGAATGTGTTCTTATCTTTTAATAGGTTTTTGGTTCACACGCCCTAGTGCATCGAATGCTTGTCAAAAAGCATTTGTAACTAATCGTGTAGGGGATTTTGGTTTATTATTAGGAATTCTTGGTCTTTATTGGATAACGGGCAGCTTCGAATTTCGCGATTTGTTCAAAATATTCAATAACTTGATTTCTAATAATCAAGTTAATCTTGTATTCGTTACTTTCTGTACCTTTTTATTATTTTCCGGTGCAATTGCTAAATCGGCACAATTTCCTCTTCATGTATGGTTGCCCGATGCCATGGAAGGGCCTACCCCTATTTCGGCTCTGATACATGCTGCTACTATGGTAGCGGCGGGAATTTTTCTTGTAGCTCGACTTTTTCCCCTTTTCCTAGTCATACCTTACATAATGAATCTAATAGCTTTGATCGGCATAATTACAGTCTTTTTAGCAGCAACTTTAGCCCTTGCTCAAAAAGATATTAAGAGAAGTTTAGCTTATTCTACAATGTCTCAATTGGGTTATACGATGTTAGCTCTAGGTATGGGGTCTTATCGAGGTGCTTTATTTCATTTGATTACTCATGCCTATTCGAAAGCATTGTTGTTTTTAGGGTCTGGATCTATTATTCATTCAATGGAAGCTATTGTTGGTTATTCTCCAGATAAGAGTCAAAATATGGGTCTTATGGGCGGTTTAACAAAACATATTCCAATTACAAAAACTTCTTTTTTATTAGGAACGCTTTCTCTTTGTGGTATTCCACCCTTCGCCTGTTTTTGGTCCAAAGATGAAATTCTTAATGATAGCTGGTTGTATTCACCTAGTTTCGCAATAATAGCTTGGTTCACTGCGGGATTAACTGCATTTTATATGTTTCGGATTTATTTACTTATTTTTGAAGGATATTTTAATCTTAATTTTAAAAATTACAGTGGAAAAAAAAACAGTTCATTTTATTCAATATCTTTATGGGGTAAAGAAGGATCAAAAACGTTTAACAAAAATTTTCGTTTATTACCTTTATTATTAATAAATAATAATGAACGGACTTCTTTTTTTTGGAAGAACACATATAAAATTGATGGTAATATAAGAAATATGACATGGCCCTTTATTACTGTTAATAATTTTAACACTAAAAGGGTTTTTTCCTACCCTCGGGAATCCAATAATACTATGTTATTTCCTATGCTTGTCTTCGTACTATTTTCTGTCTTTATTGGAGCCATAGGAATTCCGTTCAATCAATTCAATCAAGAAGAACTCAAATTGGATATATTGTCAAAACTATTAAATCCGTCTTTTAACCTTTTGCACGAAAATGAAAAAAATTCTGTGGATTGGTATGAATTTTTAACAAATGCAATTTTTTCAGTCAGTATAACTTTTTTCGGAATATTTATAGCGTCCTCCTTCTATAAGCCTGTTTACTTATCTTTACAAAATTTGAATTTCTTCAATTCATCCGCTAAAAAAGGCTTGAAGAAAAAAATTCTTTTGGACAAAATAATAAATGTGATATATAATTGGTCCTATAATCGAGGTTACATAGATTCTTTTTATACAATATCTTTTATTAAGGGTATAAGAAAATTAGCTGAATTCATTTCTTTTTTTGATAAACGAATAATTGATGGAATTATCAATGGAGTCGGTGTTACGAGTTTCTTTGTAGGAGAAAGCATAAAATATGCGGGAAGCGGTCGCATTTCTTCTTATCTTTTATTGTATGTATTTTATGCAGGAATTTTTTTATTAATTTACTCTTTTTTTTCTTTTCAATAATTATATAATTATATATAAATTAATAATTAATGTGAATTAATTTATATATCGAAATGGACGATTCCAACGTTTCGAATCAAAAAGAATAGTTACAAGAGGTTTTTCAACCCATAACAGATCTTTTTTTTTTTTTTCTATCAATATTTCTAACTTGGAATTTTCTTGATTCCCATCCAGATAAAAAGTTT